TATCCATTCACCCGAAACTGATCTGCTTCCATTTCTACTTTCCGTAAGCGGGCCCGGGCTTTTTCCAGCTGTTCAATGGCCCCCCCACGCAGTTCTTCTGAATTTCGAATAGTATTCAAGATCCTCTGTTTTCGATTATCTAATAAATCACTTAATGAAAGTAGATTATCTTTCCGTTCATTTTAAAACTTCCATAATCCCTTCCCGAACCAAACATGAATCTTTCAATTCATTTGGCTCTCACGCTCAATTACTCAATTACTTAGGTCAAATTCTCATAGCTTTTTTTTATGAATGTAATGAGCCTATCCTCTTCATAGTCCAAAAAATGAAAAAAAAAACGAATCTAATGCAAAACCAAAATACTTAGAGGACTCTTCTGACAAAATAAAAAATATGTAATTGTCAGCAAAGTTGTTTCTTTTTTTTTCTTCAGTTCAAATCCAAAAAATGCTTGTTATTTATACATAAGGCATAGGTCGTCGATTCAGCATTGGATAAAAGGGGGAAAATGCCCTTTTTTAGAAGAAGCGGTTCAATTCATTTTATCGAGATGAGTGTTCTATATCGATAAAATATTCATTTTAAAACCATCTCTATATTAAATTAAGATGGTGGTAGAAAGAGTACCGTGCTGCGTCTAGACTTCAAACGGTTTGCTTTAACCATCTTAACAGCCCCACATTATTGGTTGCTAGAGAATCAAAGTGGATTTGCCAATTAATCACGAAATGCTGTGGTTCTTGCATATAATTTCTTAAGAAGTAATTCGCGAGATCATGCACCTTTCTTTCCTAGTTATAACGTTATAACGGAAAAGGGTACAGCTGATTGGATCCAGCCTATTCTTGAAATAAACAACTCACACACACTCCCTTTCCAAAAAAGATCAATACACCAATCACTACACTTAGATTTATTGGATTTGTTGCTAAAATATCGGTATTAAATCCGAAACTCCCGGCAGATGGCCAATGGCCCAAAGAAACGAAAGAATCGGTTACATTTTTCATATAATCTCCTCTTATAGATAGACTAAAAAATCGACGAGAGTTCTTTTTCTATCACTTTGCCCCTCTTTTTTATTTATTCTTTTTTTTTTTTTTGAAATCGAGTCCAAAAATATTCGAGTTATAGTTATAAAGTATGAACTACCCCTTGATTGTTGACTGTTGCAACGCCTCATAAAAAGAGTTTCCTTGGACTACAAACGGGAAGGATGAAAGCGAGTTGGTATACTAATTCCTCATCTGCAAATCAGCCCTTCCCGTAGGTTATTTTCTCAACGAATAAAGAATTGTAGGAGTGAAATCTTGATCTAATTTGAAAAATCGAATTTGAAAAAGCAAACGACAAGTCCAAGGCAATAAAATAGGAAAATATGTATTTTTCCTATTTCTACGATTAAACAATTAAACAAAAGGATTCGCAAATAAAAGTGCTAGTGCCACAACCAATCCATAAATCGTTAAAGCTTCCATAAAAGCTAAACTAAGCAATAGAGTACCTCGTATTTTTCCCTCCGCCTCAGGCTGTCTCGCGATACCCTCTACGGCTTGACCCGCAGCAGTCCCTTGACCAACTCCAGGTCCAATAGAAGCAAGCCCTACAGCCAATCCAGCAGCAATAACGGAAGCAGCAGAAATCAGTGGATTCATGATAAGTTCCTCGTACCAACAAAAAGAAATGGTTAATGATACAATCAACCAATGAATTAGGACTTAATTATTCCATCGATAGTATTCATCCAGTCGAAGTAACTAAGAACTTCGAATTTAAGTAAGAATATTATTGAATCATCAGAACTACTTCGATATCTCTTTTTTCGTTTCTATCCACAGAGTTTTTGTGAATCCATAGAACTTTAGTTCTTCCATTTCTTGGTTCCGAACTGTTATTTCAATTCTTCCATCTTTTCTTGATTTCATCTCTTTTTCTTTTTTTCGGCCAATTCACAGCCACAACGATATGAAAGGACTTCTATTGGAACCCACACGCAGTAGTAGGGCAAATAAAATATATCTTTAGTTCATATATAACTAGTTAATATCTAATATCACATATACATGTCTCTCTTCCATAACGTAAACCATTAGATTCAACCGGATTCGAGAATCAATCCATTTTTTTAGGAATCCCGTTTTTTTGTAAATTCTTTTCTCCCTTCCGTTTTGTTTATCATTATTTCAACGGAATACAATCTAAATGGGCAAATGAAATTGATATTGATTAGTGCGAATTATTGCACCGCAATATTAGTATTTGATTGATCTAAGTTCATGCAATTTATTATTTATTAATATTTTCTTTTGGTCAATTGTTGAATAAAATCAACTGTAAAGTAGAATCCTTTCTCCTGTTTTTTATTTAATCACCTGTCGTAAACATATATCTTATTCAAATCATAATTTGAATAAGACGATTGGCTGACCAATCCAATATAAGAGAAAGTGAATATTCGTCGCGGAAAGGTAGGATATTAAGTGGACGAAAAGAGAAT